TAAATTAAGCAAGATCTACTGAAGTGTTATACTACAAAGCAAAAAAGAATGAGATGAATTGTATCAATATCCGACCTTTGTATATTTGTATATGTAAATGTATCTTTTTCCTGATTTGTTCTGCATGGATCTAACTCTTTCAACTTTTATTCATAGTCGGAAGTTCTTACGACATAATGGGCCGTTGGCCTTTGGAAAGGGGTAAGAAGCCATTTCCATTCACAATTCAATACAATATTTTGTGATTTCAAAGAGACATTATCAATCATGTAAAAATAAAAAGAACAAATAGAAAAAAGCCCGCTATCGGAATCGAACCGATGACCATCGCATTACAAATGCGATGCTCTAACCTCTGAGCTAAGTGGGCTTACATAATTTAAATTGTAATGCATAGGAATTCAATATAACTATTTAGTTACTATTAATATAGTAATGAATCTCTATTTTAGTTCGAGAGTGCCTGCTCTAAAGAAAGGAAGAAGGATAAGAATCAAAATGAAAGACGCAATCCAGATAAATGCAAAACATAATGATATATTTTTATATTGACCGTTCGAGTATTCCAAATTGCATGGTAAAAATGAGAGGAAACGGGGCATATATGTCTTATATACATCTATATTGAATTGCGAATACAGAAATGATAGAATCATTTCGTAGTGGCCCAAATCAAAAATATGGGTCCCACCACAATACAGATGAAAGAAGATAGGCAATAAATCAAAGAGGAGGCAAAGGCTTGTCAACATAGGAATCCATATTTATAATGAATTCAACGGTCCCAGCATAAATGAAAGAAAAAAGAGAACAACATCACAAAGAGATCCTAATCTCAAAACAAAGGGGGGATATGGCGAAATTGGTAGACGCTACGGACTTAATTGGATTGAGCCTTAGTATGGAAACCTACTAAGCGATCACTTTCAAATTCAGGGAAACCCTGGAATTAATAAAATATAGGCAATCCTGAGCCAAATCCTGTTTTCCTAAAACAAGCAGGGGCTTTTAAAAATAAAGCAAGCGAGAATAAAATAATAAAAAGGGATAGGTGCAGAGACTCAATGGAAGTTGTTCTAATAAATGGAGTTGACTGTCTTTCGCTGGTAGAAGAATTTGCCCATTGAAACTCCAGAAAGGATAAATTTATATACATAGGTATAGTACTGAAATTTTATAAAAAAAATGATTAATGACGACTTGAATCTGTATTTTTTTAGATGAAAAATAGAATAGAAAGGTAGTTCTTAAACGATTCTAAGTTGAAGAAAGAATCGAATAGTCATTGATCAAATCATTTACTTTTACTCCATAGTCTGATAGATCAATTGATTACTTGGACGAGAATAAAGATAGAGTCCCATTCTACATATCAATACCGATAACAATGAAATTTATAGTAATAGGAAAATCCGTCGACTTTAGAAATCGTGAGGGTTCAAGTCCCTCTATCCCCACAAAAAAGCCCATTCCTTTTGCCTCCCTAACTATTTCTCTTTTTTATCCTACCTTCTGCTAGCGGTTCAAAATTCATTCGACTCTTTCACAACCAGAGCCGAGCGAAAATGTTTTTCTCTTATCACAAGTTTTGTGATATTGATATATATACGACACGTACAAATGAACATCTTTGAACAAAGAATGCCTATTTGAATGATTCACAGTTCATATCACGACTCATACTGAAACTTGAAGCTTACAAAGTTTTCTTTTTGAAAATCCAATAAATTTTAGGGATTGAATAAGACTTTGTAATACATACCTTTTTATCCTTTTAATTGACATAGACCCAAGCCATCTAGTAAAATGATGCGTCAGGAATGGTCGGGATAGCTCAGTTGGTAGAGCAGAGGACTGAAAATCCTCGTGTCACCAGTTCAAATCTGGTTCCTGGCACATGATTAATTTGTATCAGTCTATATGCTACAAATTCATTGATATAGATCAACATACATATTAAGAATCTAGATCTTGATACAATACATATTTATTCATCTAGGTATCTAGAGGTAAACTTCTCTATTTTAGTTTTAGTTTATAGATGGGTAAAGAGTATATAAAGATAGAAAGGAATTTTCGTCTTTTTTATTTGTTCATACTGTGTCTCCTCTCGTTCAAAAAGAACGTGAATACTTCAGACATAGCCAATCGTGAGACTTTATCTGTCAAGAAGTTTCGAGTCCTTAGTAATCGAAACCACAGATCTATCAACTAACCTATGCTTAACTGGCCAAGCAGACAGACGACCCTGCTATTTTTTATCTCTCCCACATTTTTATTTGTATTAAGTATTTCACATTTACAATGAAATTTATGAAGATTGACCCACTACTTGGTATTCTGTGCAAAAGGATCCCGCTTAATTCACTAATTCGCGGAAAGCTACTTTTTATATTTGAGACCCAATTCTATCCTCAGAGATTTCTCTAGATATTTTCTTACGAAGTTTCGTTATAGCATCTAGAACTGCTTCCGGTTTAGACGGGCAGTTCGGGGCAAATAGACATCCACAGGAATTGGCTTACCTATAATTGTACACACTCCCGTAGCGTAGCGGAGCAATAACATATTTTGGTTCAAGCATTTGATCATATAATCTCACTAAAGAAGTAGCCGTTGTTATTTATTTATTGTGAAAATAAGGTTTGTTTGTTTAGGACTCGATTTTGGTACCAGTCTCTAACGATCAAAGCCGAATCGTGAGCTTATATTAATGAAATTAATTCAATGAAGGAACAAGTAATACCATAGAGAAGCATCCATAAACTAGAGAGTCTTGACCAATTTGAAAAATCATTTGATGTAGTTGAAATAACTTCATTTTGGACTGTTCGATCAAGTAAGGGAAACTCAATCAAATTCATATCTCAATTTGTTTTTCTTTTTGTCTGAATATTCAGAACTAAGACCATTTGAATGCTCCTTTTCACCATGCATAAATTGCACCAACAATTAGAATATGAAAGCTTCTATAAATACGGATAGAAATACAGATGCACCCAATACATCGAAACTCATTTCCCATGGATAAAAAAAACCGTTTCAACGTCCAAAACAACAAAAATAAAAGAAAACATATAATAAACGGATTCGAAATTGTAACCCAACGTCGCTCATTGGTTCTATAACCGATTCATAACTCGCAAGTTTTTCTGGCCCCTTGCTAATCGGAGCTAAAACCCCGGAAATGGGAAAGTAGGAATAACACTTGGTATTTTTAGAAATACCCAGAAAATCTCATATCATATTCGTATTCGTAAAACCGAAGGATAGACGCATTCCGTGGAAAATAGATCGGATTAGCCGATTCGAATTGGAATTGTCGAGTCATCCATACCTGGTTAGTCAAAATAACAATTTATTTTGATCGAACCGCCTAGTTTTATTTATTTGCTGCGGAACATTTCTCGTTTCAAAATTCATCAACTGGAATCCTATTTCCATTACACTCACTTCATCGATATTGTATTTCGATATAGTAGAATAAATAAATATATATTGTTTTGTTCTTATACAAATCAAACTCTATCGCTTTCAACTCATCTCGATTCGCTCTAAAAAAAGATTCCAAATAAAATTCTCATTTTTTTTTTATAATTAGGATTAGGGCTATACGGACTCGAACCGTAGACCTTCTCGGCAAAACAGATCAAACTGATTATTATCAAAATGATTCAAACTGTTTCAAAAACCCAACATGCATTTTTTTGCATTGGGCTCTTTCATTAGCTGATATAAATATCAAGCTAGTCCGCCATATTTTTTCTTGACAGAAAGATAAGGCAATGGCTCCTTGTGCTCTGATTTTTGATTTGGATTAGAATCCAGGAGCACTACCAAAGTGTTTCAAAGGGGGTTATCTTGACGTAGGTCTGCTCTACCTCTGGCCTAGATCAAACTGAGTTAAATGGAGTCTCTATCCCTCTGCTTAAAAAATCCAATATGAAACTTTATACACCTTAAAGCTCATAGGAGGAAAAGAGATTTTTTTTGAGGCCCTTATACTCATTAAGCCTAGCATTGAATAGACTGGGTATTCACCTTATCAATATCTCAAATCAATGATGGGTTCTATTTGACTTGACGCCTACCTAAAATGAGTATCCGAATCGGACCAAAGTATTTGAACCATTTGTCAGGCTATTGTTCTCTTGTTCCATCAAAGTCATGGAGTAAGACATCGACTTATCAATAAGATAAATTCTTTTGATTGTATGATAAACTCCCCTGAAAAAACATTGGCGCGCGTGTAAACGAGGCGCTCTACCTAACTGAGCTATAGCCCTTGTGATACATATTTTATCATGTAGATAATTTCTTGTCAAGATGAATATTCCATGATCCAATATCATAGTTCTGTGAGCTCTTTTGTTTAATTGGTATTGCTTATAAAAAATATTTTGTTTATAATCCATCGATGTGATGGATCCCATTTGTTTCTCTTTGTGATGATAAATAACCTACTTAACTCAGTGGTTAGAGTACTGCTTTCATACGGCGGGAGTCATTGGTTCAAATCCAATAGTAGGTATAACTTATTAGATACCAGCGGCTCTGGTATCTAATAAGTTTTTCTACTCACCTTTGTTAATTTTGTCTCCTTTCTAGTTGATTTTTGAATGAATCCTTTTTCGTTATATCAGAATCCGATTCCACTTGATTGTATTCAATCGACAAAATCAAACAAAATAAGTTTTGTTTATACACTCTATTTTGTTTGATTATTCGGACGCATCAACCAGTTACGAAATTGCATTGATAGCCTCGACTCGTGTCCTCGCTCGTCTGAGAGCTAGATTTGCCTCGATTATTTTTCTTTTACCTTCGGCTTTCCTCAAGTTAACTTCCGCTATTTCAAGAGTTTGTCGAGCTTCTTGTGGATCAATATCACTACTCTTCTCTGCATCATTGACTAAAACAACAATCTCATTATTGCCTATTCTAGCAAAACCGCCCATCAGAGCCATCGTTAACCATTGGTCGTTAAGGCGTATTCTCAA